AAAACTTTTTAGATGTAAAAAAAAATACTAACATAGTATGTGGTACGAAAATTTGACAATTTTATGTAATTTTATGTAATTTTGTGTATTTTTTTTTTTTGCCTCTTTTTTGAGTTTATTCGGAAAGTAGCGGATTCAAATTTTGAATTTTTTTACTTTTTTTGCTTTTTTGTTGTAATAAAAATTATATTAATATATACCTAATAAGTTTATATTATATAATAATCTATTTATATATATATAAGGATATATAATTTTTATCAGATATTATTAAAAACAGCAGTTCATATCTATTTTAATTCATTATCAATTGGAAAATAAATAACACATAAGAGATTTATAATAATATTCTTTATTTATTTAATATTTATATATTTATATGTAAATGTATAATTTATATATATTAATTATATATTATTAAATCTTAATTTATAAATATATTATATATATATAACAATTTAATATATAATAATATAAATATTTTGTATATATATATATAATTAATACTTATATATATTAATATATTTGTTATTAATATATAAATGTTTAATATATTATTAATATAATAAATTGTTATCGAAAATACCAAATATTGAAAAAAAAAAAAACTACCTTTTTTTCTAGAAAAAGAAATATTTGATTGGATAAATAATAATAATTTAGGTAATTTATTTTACAATTTACTATCAATATATTTTTTATTAAAAGAGAAATAATATTACTGAGTTTGCAAGTTTTAAAAGGGTGGTAAATGTTTTATTTTTCTCAAAAAAAAGTGATTAGTTTTGAAATTGACAATATGAATAAAAAGACTTTTTTAGAGAGTGTTGACATTTGATTTTATTGGTAAAGAAGGCTTTGATTTTAAGGATTAAAATGTGTTTAGGGGACCATTGATATGAGATTTGGATAAAAAGACTTTTTTAGAGAGCGTTGATATTTGATTTTATTGGTAAAGAAGGCTTTGATTTTAAGGATTAAAATGTGTTTAGGGGACCATTGATATGAGATTTGGATAAAAAGACTTTTTTAGAGAGCGTTGATATTTGATTTTATTGGTAAAGAAGGCTTTGATTCAAAGGATTAAAATGTGTTTAGGGGACCATTGATATGGGATTTGGATAGAATATTTTTTAGAGAGTTGACATTGGATTTTATTGGTAAAGAAGGCTTTGATTGAATTAAAATGTATTATAAAGAAAGTTTTGAGTAGTAGAATTTATTTTAAATTTCAGAGAAAATGAATATGTTTCATTTAATTTTTTAAAATTTTAATAGGAAAAGGTTGAAAGACTAAAAACCCTATTTGGATATATTTTAAAAAATATAGGTTCTGCTGGAGTTAGGATTAAATTATATTATTTGAAATAAGTCAAGGAAATTCTTTTTATTGGTAAAGAAGGTTTTGATTAAAGAGAATAAGTACGTTAAGGTGTTACTTTAAACTATTTTAAGAAAAGTCTTCAGGATAAGATTATGGGTAATAATTTTATAGGGAAAAATTTAAGTTATATTAGATAAGTATGAAGTAGGTCATAAATATTTAGTTTAATTGTAGGTTAAAGACGGAGGGATTTATCTCTTGAATTCCAGAGAAAATGAATATGTTTCATTTAATTTTTTAAAATTTTAATAGGAAAAGGTTGAAAGACTAAAAACCCTATTTGGATATATTTTAAAAAATATAGGTTCTGCTGGAGTTAGGATTAAATTATGCCAATTTGTAAGGGGGAGCATCGTTTTTTTCGGGGGTTTATTGGAGCTGAAAAGGTCGGCAAAGTTTTATTTTTGTTTAGAAAATTGGATTAAATTTTGTATTTATATGTAAATTTTTTTGTGTAAAATTTTAATTTTTTTTTTAAAAAAAAAAGTATATTTTTTAAAAATTCGCAGTAAATAATTTTAAAAATTAATGAAAATTAGATTTAGTAAAAATTTTAAGTATTAACAAATTTTGTGCCAGCAGTTGCGGTTACACAAATAATACAATTTAATTTTTTTTAGTATTAATATATTTTTAATATAAAATTTTAACTGAAGGTTTATAAGGTGAAATTTTTAAATTTTTAAAAAAATTTTTATTTGATGATTATTTAATAAATTTGTTATTAGACTAGGATTAGATACCCTATTATTACAAATGTAAATTTAAACTAGATTAGTAATAGTTATGTTCTTGAAAATTAAAAAATTTGGCGGTTTTTTAGTCTATTCAGAGGAATCTGTCCCATAATCGATAATCCACGATTTAATTAACTTTTATTAATAGTTTGTATATCGTCGTAGTTTGAATATTTTAGAAGAATTTAAATATTCATAATTTTTTTAAAAAAAGTAAATCAGATCAAGATATAGCTTATATAAAGGGGGAGATGGATTACATTAATTTTAATTTAGGATTGGTAATTGAAAATTATTATAAATAAGGATTTGAAAGTAATTTTTTAAAAATTATAAAGTGATTTTAGCTCTAAAATATGCACATATCGCCCGTCGCTTTCACCTTAAAGTGAAATAAGTCGTAACAAAGTAGGCTTACTGGAAAGTGAGCCTAGAAAGTCAAGTTAGAGCTTGATATAAAGTATTTTATTTACATTAAAAAGTTAATTGTGAAATTCAATTTAACTTGAAGTTGTAAGTATTATTATTTATAAAAAAATTAATTATAATTTTTTAAAAAAAATTTATTTTTAGTATATTTAAGAAATAATTTTTATTATGATAATGAATTAGTATTGTGAAAGATTTATTTGAAATTTTTATAAGAAAATTATTATTTTGTACCTTGTGTATCAGGGTTTATTAAACATTTTTAAGAAAAATATTTTCTCGAATTTAAAAGAGCTAAAATAATAAAATTTTATTGTAGAATAAATATTTTAAATATTATTTTAGTAATGAAACGTTATTCGTTTTTAAAGATATCTAGTTATTTAAGAAAAAAATTTAATTTTATTATTATAAAAAATAAGTTATTTTATTAATTTATTTTTAATAATATTTTATTTATAGGGGGATAAGCTTATATAAAAAGATTTAAAAATATTTTTATATTGATTAAATTTTTAGGATTAGTAGTATTCACTAATAAAATGATGTTATAATTAATTTAATTAAAGATATTATTTATATAGAATTTTAAATAATTTATTAAATTTTAAATTTTAATATAAAAAATTTAGTAATAATGATAGAATTAGTAAAGTTAAATTAATTTAAAATTATAGTAAATTTTAGGTTAAATAAAGGAATTCGGCAAAAGATTTTTCACCTGTTTATTAAAAACATGGCCTTTTGAATATAATTTAAGGTCGAGCCTGCCCACTGAATATTAAAGGGCCGCGGTACCCTGACCGTGCTAAGGTAGCATAATCATTAGTTTTTTAATTGAAAGCTGGAATGAATGGTTGGATGAAAAAATAGCTGTCTCTATTTAATTTTTATTGAATTTTATTTTTAAGTAAAAAAGCTTAAATTTTTTTAAAAGACGAGAAGACCCTATAGAGTTTTATAAAATTTAATAATTAGTTTTTTAGGAATATAATCTTGATTTTTAATTTTTATTTGATTGGGGCGATTGAAAAATTTTATAAACTTTTTTTTTAAATTAACATAAATGCATGAATTTTTGATCCATATTTTGTGATTATAAGATTAAATTACCTTAGGGATAACAGCGTAATTTTTTTTAAGAGTTCTAATCGAAAAAAAAGTTTGCGACCTCGATGTTGGATTAAAATTAATTTTTGGTGTAGAGGCTGAAAATATTAGGTCTGTTCGACCTTTAAAATTTTACATGATCTGAGTTTAAACCGGTGTGAGCCAGGTTGGTTTCTATCTTTAATAATAAAATATATTTTAGTACGAAAGGATCAAGTATATATATTAGATATTTATATTGAGTGAAATTGTTATTTTGGCAGATTAGTGCAATTGATTTAGAATCATTTTATGTAATTTATTTTACAAATAATACTTGATAATAATTGATTTAATTTTAATTTTTATTTCAAGGTTAATTTTAGTTATTTGTGTATTAGTAGGAGTAGCATTTTTAACTTTACTGGAACGTAAGGTTTTAGGTTATATTCAAATTCGTAAAGGTCCTAATAAAGTTGGGGTTTTAGGTTTAATTCAGCCTTTTAGGGATGCTATTAAATTATTTACTAAGGAACAAACTTATCCTTTTATATCAAATTTTAATTTATATTATTTATCTCCTGTAATAAATTTATTTTTAGCTTTATTATTATGAGTTTGTATTCCTTTATTAAGGGTAAATATTAGATTTGATTTATCTATATTATATTTTTTAAGAATTTCTAGATTAGGGGTATATTCAGTTATATTAGCTGGATGATCTTCAAATTCTAATTATTCTTTATTGGGAAGATTACGAGCTGTAGCTCAAACGATTTCTTATGAAGTAAGATTAGCTTTAATTTTAATGTCTTTTTTATTTATAGTTTTAAGATTAAGAATTTTGGACTTAATAAAATTTCAAAAAAATATTTGATTTTTAATATTAATATTGCCTTTATGTTTTATATGGCTAGTATCTAGTTTAGCTGAAACAAATCGTACTCCTTTTGATTTTGCTGAGGGAGAATCAGAATTAGTATCAGGGTTTAATGTTGAATATAGAAGAGGGGGATTTGCAATAATTTTTTTAGCTGAATATGCTAGAATTTTATTTATAAGATTTATGTGTAGAATATTATTTTTAGGGGGCGATCTTTTGAATTTATTTTTTTTTATTAAGGTTGGATTAATAGGGTTTTTATGAATTTGAGTTCGAGGGACTTTACCTCGATATCGGTATGATAAATTAATATATTTAGCTTGAAAAAGTTATTTACCGATTTCATTAAATTATTTATTATTATTTTTTAGGATAAAAATTTTTATTTTTATCTTTTTAATTTAGTTAACAAAATTTAGTACAAGTTAATAGAGGATATAACTCTTTAGTATATTTTCAAAATATAAGCTTTAACAAGCTCATTAACTATTTAAATAAAATTTTATCTTGGGCAATAGCAATAAGGGGATTAATTAGATAATAAATAAAGTATAGAACTGTCAAGATTTGACCGATAACAATGTAAGGGTCTTCAACAGGTCGTGCTCCGATTCAAGTTAATAGAATAATAATAGTAAATAGTGATCAAAATAATAATTTATTAATTGGGTAAAATTGAGTTCTTAATATTTTTTTATTATTAGTAAAAGGTAAGATGTACAAAATGGCAATGGATATAACTAGAGCAATTACTCCACCTAATTTATTAGGGATAGATCGTAGAATAGCATAGGCAAAAAGAAAGTATCATTCTGGCTGAATATGAATAGGAGTTACTAAGGGGTTAGCAGGGATAAAATTATCAGGATCACTAAGAAGATAAGGTCTAATTAATGTTAATGATAGTAATAGTATTATTATAATAAGAGCACCAACAATATCTTTATAAGAAAAGTAAGGGTGGAATGGAATTTTATCAGTATTTCTATTAGTTCCTAGGGGATTATTTGATCCGGTTTGATGAAGAAAAAGAAGATGAATAATAACTAAGGCGGTTACAATAAATGGAAATAAGAAGTGGAATGCGAAAAATCGGGTTAAAGTAGCATTATCTACTGCAAATCCTCCTCAAATTCATTGAACAATAGTAGTTCCTAAATAAGGAACAGCTGATACGAGATTAGTAATTACTGTTGCTCCTCAAAATGATATTTGTCCTCAAGGTAAAACGTATCCCAGAAATGCTGTTGCTATTACAATAAAAAAAATTGTTACTCCAATTATTCATGTTTCTATTAAGGTGTAAGATCTATAATAAATTCCTCGACCAATGTGAATATATAAACAAATAAAAAAGAATGAGGCACCATTAGCATGGAGTGTTCGGATTAATCATCCATAATTTACATTTCGACAAATATGGGCTACTCTGTTAAAAGCTAGCTCTACATTTGGACAATAGTGTATCGCTAAAAATAATCCAGTAATAATTTGAATTCCTAAACATAATCCTAATAGTGATCCAAAATTTCATATTGATGAAATATTTGAAGGTGAAGGTAGATCTACTAATGAGTTATTTAAAATTTTAATAATTGGTGAAGTTTTTCGAATAGGTATTTTCATTAAAATTTTTGACGTAAAGGGCCTGATTTAATATCAGTAATTTTTACTACTATAATTAAGGTAATTAATAAATAAATAATAATTAAATAAAAAATTAGATTTATTGGTCATGTTAAGAATTTATTTATAATTAGATTAAAATTTAAGTTTCAATTTTGATTGAAAAGGGAATTTTTTATAATTAGGTTAAAAAAGTATGAATCTATAAAAAATTCAAAAAAAATTAATAAGAATATTATTCTAATTAAAAATAAAATTTTATAAGAAAATTTAAATTTTTCATTAGATGCTACTCTAGTTATATAAATAAATAGAATTAGTATACCTCCGATTATAATTAGGAAAATAATATAAGAAAATCAATAATTATAATTTATTATTCCTGTAGTTAGTGCAATCAGGGTAGTTTGAATTAGTAAAATGAATCCAAAAGAAAGAGGATGATTAAGAAATAGAAGGATTATTCCTATTAAAATTGAAGTACTAAAAAAAATTATTGAAATTTCAGGAAATAGTTTAAAAAAAATTTTAATTTTGGAGATTAAAGATAAGAAGATTTCTTTTTCCTGATGTTTTAAAAGAAAATTCTTATTTTTGGTTTACAAGACCAATATTTTAATTAAATTATTAAAACTAATGTTAATTTATATTTATTTAGCTGTTTTTTTAAGAATTTCAGGAATAATTGTATTTGCTTCTAAACGTAAACATTTATTAATTATATTATTAAGATTAGAATTTATTATAATTTCTATGTACTTTAATTTATTAACTTATTTATCTTTATTAAGATACGAATTTTTTTTTTCTATAATTTTTTTAACTATAAGTGTATGTGAAGGTGCCTTAGGATTGGCAGTCTTAGTTTTAATAATTCGGACTCATGGTAATGATTATATTTTAAGATTTTCTTCTTTATGATAAAATTTTTATTTTGTTTTTTAATATTAATTCCTTTAAGTTTTATTTCAGAATTCTGATTAATACAGTTTATATTTTTTTTATTAACTTTTATATTTTTATTCAATATTTCTATAAATTATATTTGAATAAATATTTCTTATATATTAGGAAGAGATTTATTATCCTATTCATTGATTTTACTAAGATTTTGAATTTGTAGACTAATAATTTTAGCCAGGGAAAAATTGTTTAAATTAAAAAATTTTATAAATTTATTTTTATTTGTAATAGTAAATTTAATAATTTCTTTATATTTAGCCTTTTCTTCAATAAATTTATTTTTATTTTATTTATTTTTTGAAATTAGGCTAGTTCCTACATTAATTTTAATTATTGGTTGAGGGTATCAACCAGAACGAATTGAAGCCGGAATTTATTTGTTATTTTATACGTTATTAGCTTCTTTACCAATAATGATTTCTATTTTTTTTTATTACGAGACTTTTTTTAGTTTAGATTTTTATTTTATAAAAAATGATGTGAATAATTTATTTATATATTTATGTATGAATATAGTTTTTTTTATTAAGATTCCTATATTTTTTGTTCATTTATGATTACCAAAGGCTCATGTTGAAGCTCCAGTTTCAGGATCAATAATTTTAGCTGGAATTATATTAAAATTGGGTGGGTATGGATTAATACGATTAATAAGATTATTTTTAATAATTGGTATACAGATAAATTTTATTTTTATTATTATTAGATTAGTTGGGGGATTTTTTATTTCTTTGATTTGTTTACGACAAAGAGACATTAAGTCTTTAATTGCTTATTCTTCTGTGGCTCATATAGGTTTGGCATTAGGTGGAATTATAACTCTTAATTCTTGGGGATTTTGAGGGGCCTTAGTAATAATATTAGCTCATGGTTTGTGTTCATCAGGATTATTTTGTTTAGCTAATATTACTTATGAACGCATTCATAGACGAAGTCTTTATTTAAATAAGGGTATATTAAACATTTTACCTAGATTATCGTTTTGATGATTTATATTTAGAGCCTCAAATATAGCTGCTCCACCTTCTTTAAATTTATTAAGAGAAATTTTATTAATTAATAGTTTAGTGAGTTATAGTAAATATTTAATAATTTTTTTATCTTTAATTTCTTTTTTTAGAGCTGCTTATTCTTTGTTTTTATATTCTTATTCGCAACATGGTAGATTTTATTCAGGAATTTTTAGAATTTTCAGAATTTCTATTCGAGAATATATATTATTATTTTTACATTGATTACCATTGAATATTCTAATTTTAAAAAGAGAATATTTTACTTTATGAATTTATTCAAATAGTTTAATAAAAATATTGATTTGTGATATCAAAGTTATAATCATTTATTTTGGATAGTGAGTATTTGTAAAATTTATTCAGGAATATTAGGAGTTTTTTCTTTATTAAGATTTTTATTTAGGTTAAAATTTATATTATTAGATTATAGGGTAATTATTGAGTATAGTTTAATTAATTTAAATTCTTCACTTATTATTATGACAATTTTACTTGATTGGATATCTTTATTATTTATAAGATTTGTTTTATTTATTAGTTCTATAGTTATTTTTTATAGAGAGGAGTATATGGTTGGGGATTTATATATAGTACGGTTTATTTTATTAGTTGTTATATTTGTTTTATCTATAATATTAATAATTATTAGTCCAAATTTAATTTCTATTCTTTTAGGTTGAGATGGTTTAGGATTAGTTTCTTATTGTTTAGTGATTTATTATCAAAATGTAAAAAGATATAATGCTGGCATACTAACTGCTTTGTCTAATCGAATTGGGGATGTAGCTTTATTGATAGCAATTGCTTGAATATTAAATTTTGGAAGGTGAAGATTTATTTATTATTTAGATTTTTTAAAAATAGATAAAATTATGGAATTAATTTCTTTTTTAGTCATTTTGGCTGCAATAACAAAAAGAGCTCAAATTCCTTTTTCTTCTTGATTACCAGCTGCTATAGCAGCTCCTACCCCGGTTTCTTCTCTTGTTCATTCTTCAACTTTAGTAACAGCAGGAGTTTATTTAATAATTCGTTTTAATTTTGTTTTTAATGAATCAATAAAAATAATATTTTTATTGATTGCAAGTTTAACAATATTTATATCAGGAATAGGAGCAAATTTTGAATTTGATTTAAAAAAAATTATTGCATTATCAACTTTAAGTCAATTAGGATTAATAATAAGAATTTTGGTTTTAGGAAGGTATGAATTAGCTTTTTTTCACTTATTAACTCATGCTTTATTTAAAGCATTATTATTTATATGCGCGGGAGCTATTATTCATAGAATAAATAATTGCCAAGATATTCGTTATATGGGTAATTTGATTAATCAAATACCTGTAGTTTGTTCTTTTTTTAATATTTGTAATTTTTCTTTATGTGGTTTACCATTTTTATCAGGATTTTATTCAAAAGATTTAATTGTAGAAGTTATAAGAATAAGAATTTTAAATTTATTGATTTATGGGTTATTTTATATTTCTATCGGTTTAACAGTTTGTTATAGATTTCGTTTATCTTATTATAGATTAATCGGTCAATTTAATTTTATTAGTTTAAATTGTTTGGGGGAAGAAAAAAGTTATATATTGAAAGGTATATCCGGATTAATTTTTTTAGTTGTATTTAGAGGGAGAATATTAAGTTGAATAATTTTTCCTTCGCCTTATTTTATTTGTTTACCTATATTATTAAAATTTATAACTTTATTTATGATTATTTTTGGTGTGTTTATTGGATATGAATTAGCTAAATTTAAAATTAGGTATAATTTAAAATCTTTAGAATTTTTAACATTAAGAAGATTTTTAGGTCAAATATGAAATATGCCTATGATTTCTACTTTAGGGGTAAATTTTTATCCATTATTTTTAGGTGAAATTTATTTAAAAAAATTTGATCAAGGATGGTTAGAATATTATGGGGGGCAAAATATTAATTTGAAATTAAAATTTTTATCTAAATTTTTTCAGATTTTATCAACTAATCACTTAAAAATTTATTTTTTATTAACAGTAATTTGATTAATTTATATTATTGTTTTATTTTAACTTAAATAGCTTATAAGAGAGCATAATATTGAAGATATTAAGGAAATAAAAATTATTTTTAAGTAAATTTATAAGATAATAAATCTAATTTTACAGTGAAAATGTAATGTTTTTTTAAACTATATAAATAGAAATATAAACGAAATTTCATCGCTTAAGACTTAAGTTAGAAGCTTAATCTTGAATTACCTATTTCTTTAATTGGAGAATCTCTCAATTTTATCATTAACAGTGATATACCTCTATTTTGGTTTCAATCAAAATAAGGGTAAATAAATACCAAATTTTTAGGTCGAAACTAAATGCAAGATTTGCTTCTTATTAAGATAAATTGAATATTCAATACTTTTTAAGTGCAAATTAAATGTTATAGTTAACTATTATCCTATTTAGTATGCTCAATTTAAAGCTCCTTGATTTCATTCATGAAATAAGCCTAAAATCAGAATTAATAAAAAAAAAGTTAAAATTATTGAATAATTTAAAATATTAGAAATTTTTAATGTTAAAATTAAAGGGAATAATAAAGTAATTTCTACATCAAAAATTAAAAAAATTACTGCGATTAAAAAAAATTGAAGGGAAAAAGGTAAACGAGCAGGGTTTTTAGGGTCAAATCCACATTCAAAGGGGGATCTTTTTTCTCGGTCTATAAAACTTTTTTTTGAAATTAAATTTACTAAGATAATTAAGATTATATTGATAATTATGATTATTAGGGCTAAATATATGATTATTTTAATTATTTATACTAGAATTCTAGTTTTCTTGATTGGAAGTCAAATATAATATATATATATTATATAAATATCTACCTCATCAATAGATAGAAATATAAAGGAATAATCATACTACATCAACAAAATGTCAGTATCAAGCTGCTGCTTCAAAGCCAAAATGATGAATACATCTAAAATGGCCAAGAAAGTGACGAATAAGACAAATTAATAGGAAAGTTGTACCAATAATTACATGAAGGCCGTGGAATCCTGTTGCTATAAAAAATGATGAGCCGTAAACAGAATCAGCAATAGTAAAGGGAGCTTCAATATATTCATACGCTTGAAGAATTGTAAAATAAATTCCTAAAATTACAGTTAAAAGAAGTCCGTGAAGTCCTTGGGAATAATTATTTTCTATTAATCTATGATGAGCTCAAGTTACTGTTAATCCAGATGTTAAGAGAATAAGAGTATTAAGTAAGGGGATCTCTATAGGATTGAAGGTTTGAATTCCTTTTGGGGGTCAAATTATACCTAATTCAATTCTAGGTGATAGGGAATTATGAAAAAATCCTCAAAAGAAGGAAATAAAAAAGAATACTTCTGATGTAATAAATAAAATTATTCCTCATCGAAGACCAATAGTAACTACATAAGTATGATGACCTTGAAAGGTTCTTTCACGAGTAATATCTCGTCATCATTGAAATATAACTAATGATATGATTAGAAACCCTAATAATAATAAATTATTATTATAGAAGTGGAATCATTTGATTAAGCCTATTATTGTTGTTATAGCTCCTAATGCTCCTAATAGGGGTCATGGTCTAACATCAACTAAATGGAATGGATGATTTTTATGTAAATTCATTAATTGACTTCCCTAGAGTAGAGAGTTCTAAGAATTGCGAATACGTAAGATTGAATAATAGAAACAGCTGATTCTAGAATTAAGAGTAGAATTTGAGTAATGATAAGAAAATTAATTAAGATTACTCTTAATATAGGTCCTGTGTTTCCTAATAAAGTTATTAAGAGATGACCTGCAATTATATTAGCAGAAAGTCGAACAGCTAATGTGCCTGGACGAATCATATTTCTAATAGTTTCAATACAGACTATAAAAGGTATAAGTACCGGGGGAGTTCCTTGAGGAACTAAATGTGCAAATATGTGGATAGTGTTATTAATTCAACCATATAATATAAATCTTAATCATAATGGGAGGGCTAGGGTTAAAGTTAAAGTTATGTGTCTTGTTCTTGTAAAAATATAAGGGAAAAGACCTAAAAAATTATTAAATAAAATTAATGAAAAAAGACTAATGAAAATTAAAGTTCTGCCTTGTGTTTTATTTTGTCCAATTAAAATTTTAAATTCTGTATGTAATGTAAAGATAATTTTTATTCAAATTATTCTTAATCGAGAAGGGATTAATCAAAATGAGGTAGGAATAATTAATAAACCAATTAACGTTCTTATTCAATTTAAGGATAAATTAAAATTTGTTCTTGGGTCAAAAGAAGAAAATAAATTTGTTATCATTTTCAATTATAATTTAAAATATTTTTATTTTTTAGAGTAGATTTAGAATTATATTTAAAATTATAGAAATTTCTGATATTAAATAAGAGATAAATAATTAAAAAAAATATAAATAAAATTAGTCACCTTAAAGGAGCTATTTGTGGAATTAAAAATTATTATGTAAATAATTATTTTAGCTTGACAAACTAATGTTATTGATTAACTAAATTTTTCATTAGAAGTAGGTGTCAATTACTATGGTATGGTTTAAAATTCCATTGCTTACTTTCAGCCATCCAATGAAGTTTCTGAAGATTCATAAACTCATTTTATAAAATATTTAGGTGAAATTCTTTCAATAACAATAGGTATAAATCTATGATTTGCTCCACAAATTTCGGAACATTGACCATAAAATAGTCCTGTTCGATTAAAGGCAAATCTAACTTGATTTAATCGTCCAGGAGTAGCATCAATTTTTACTCCTAAGGAAGGAATAGTTCATGAATGGATAACATCAGCTGCAGTAACTAGTAATCGAATTTGAGTTTCATAGGGGACTACTATTCGATTATCGACTTCTAATAGACGAAAATGGAAAGGTTTTAATGAATTAGAGGGAATTATATAAGAATCAAATTCAATATTTTTAAAGTCTGAATATTCATAAGATCAGTATCATTGATGACCAATTGATTTAATAGTTAAAAGAGGATTATTTACTTCATCAAGAATATAGATTAATCGTAAGGAAGGTAAAGCAATAAAAATTAAAGTTACTGCTGGAAGAATTGTTCAAACAATTTCAATTGTTTGTCCCTCAAGCAAAAATCGATGAATAAATTTATTGAAAAATAAAGTAATTATTAATTGACCTACTAATACTGTAATAATTACTAAAATTATTAGAGTATGATCGTGGAAAAAGGAGAGTTGTTCCATTAAAGGAGAAGCTCTATCTTGAAGTAGAAGAGTTTTTCATGTAGCAATTTCTAAAAAAAGTGTAAACTTTATATTTGGGGTTTAAATCCAATGCACTAATCTGCCACATTAGAAATTTGTTACAATAGGTAATTCAGAAAACCTATGTTCAGCAGGAGGCATGTGTTGTAATCATTCGATAGAAGTAATTATTCTTTTAGAGGAAAGACTTTTCCGTTGAACTGCAAGAGCCTCTCAAAAAATATATAGTAATAAAATTACTCTTATTAATGAAATAAGAGAACCAATAGAAGATACTACATTTCATTTAGTGAAAGGGTCTGGATAATCAGAATAACGACGAGGTATTCCTCTTAATCCTAAAAAATGTTGAGGAAAAAATGTAGCATTTACTCCAACAAATATAACAAAAAATTGAACTTTAAGTCATTTTTCATGAAGGGTTAATCCAGTAAATAGGGGGAATCATTGTACTAGTCCTGCTATAATTGCAAATACAGCCCCTATAGATAAAACATAATGAAAATGTGCAACTACGTAATAAGTATCATGTAGAATGATATCTAATGATGAATTAGCAAGAACTACACCGGTTAATCCACCAACTGTAAATAAAAATACAAATCCCAGAGCTCATAAAGATGCTGGTCTATAAAGAATTTGGGTTCCGTGGAATGTAGCCAGTCATCTAAAAACTTTAATTCCTGTAGGAACAGCAATAATTATAGTTGCTGATGTAAAATAGGCTCGAGTATCGACATCTATACCGACAGTAAATATATGGTGGGCTCATACAACAAACCCAAGTAAGCCAATAGCTATCATAGCATAAATTATTCCTAAGGTTCCAAAGGCTTCTTTTTTGTTTCTTTCTTGGCTAATAATATGGGAAATTATTCCGAATCCGGGTAAAATTAAAATATAAACTTCAGGATGTCCAAAAAATCAAAATAAATGTTGATAGAGAATTGGGTCACCTCCTCCTGCTGGATCAAAAAATGAGGTATTAAGATTTCGATCTGTCAATAATATGGTAATAGCTCCAGCTAAAACAGGTAAGGAAAGTAAGAGTAAAATAGCTGTAATTTTTACAGCTCAGACGAACAGGGGTATTCGATCTATGTTTATTCCTCTTGGTCGTATATTAATTACTGTAGTAATAAAATTTACTGCTCCTAAAATTGATGAAATTCCAGCTAGATGTAGCCTAAAAATTGCTAAATCAACTGAAGATCCTCTATGAGCTACATTTGCTGCTAAAGGGGGGTAAACCGTTCAACCTGTTCCTGCACCATTTTCTACGATTCTTCTTATAATTAGTAATAACAAAGATGGCGGAAGCAATCAAAATCTTATATTGTTTATTCGAGGGAAGGCTATATCAGGAGCGCCTAGCATTAGGGGTACTAGTCAGTTTCCAAAGCCTCCAATTATGATTGGTATAACCATAAAAAAAATTATGATAAAAGCATGAGCTGTAACAATTACATTGTAGATTTGATCATCACCAATTAAGGATCCGGGAGATCCTAATTCAGCACGAATTAAAATTCTTAAGGAGGTTCCTGCTATTCCTGCTCAGGCTCCAAAGAGAAAATATAAAGTTCCAATGTCTTTATGATTTGTTGAAAATAATCATTTGTTCGGTGAAATGGCTGAGTATAGGCAGTAAATTGTAAATTTACCAACGAAATAAATTTTCTTTCACCAAAAGTCTTATAGTCAACAATGATTTCAAATTGCAAATTTGAAGGTGATTCTATATCTAAGGCTTAGAAACCTTATTCTATTTCCAGCTTTGAAGGCTGGCAGTTTAAATTAACTTAAATCCTTAGAAAAAGTTGGAAATAAGTGTACAAACCAATAATCCTGAAAGTGAAATAAAATTAATTCACATAATTTTAAATTTTAGGGTTTTGGGGTTAAAAATTAATGTTTCTTTAGAAGTAATTATTAAAGTTAGGAATCTTAATCGCAGATAGAAAAATAAGGTGATTAAAGTGAAAATGATTAATATTGTACTTAGTAAATAAAAATTATTTTCTACTAGGTTATTAATCACTAATCATTTCGGATAAAACCCTAATAGGGGGGGCACTCCGCCTAATGAGAAAAAATTTAAAATGAAGGCAAATTTTATAGTTTTTGAAAAATTTATAAAATTAAATAATTGATTTAAATAAAAAATTTGAAATTCCTTTAAAATTACAGTAATATTTAGGGTAATAATTACATAAATTGTAAAATAAATTATTCAAATAATTTGAGAATGTATTATTCTAGCTAATATTCATCTGATATGATTAATGGATGAATAGGCTAAAATTTTTCGGAATCTAATTTGATTTAATCCTAGAATTCCTCTTAGAATAGTTGAAGTCAGAATAATAATTAAAAAAAATATTCTTAAGGAACAATTATAGAAAATTAGAACTATAGGGGCAATTTTCTGTCATGTTAATATTAATAAGCCTAAATTTCAGTTTAATCCTTCCATTACTTCAGGGAATCAAGCATGGAAAGGAGCAGCTCCTATTTTAGTTAGAAGAGCAGAATTTAGGATAATTCTTGAAAATTGAAAATTTTCTAAAAGAGATTCTTTAAAATTTAAGGATAAAATAACTCTTAAGAGTAGGATTCTTGAGGCTAAAGATTGAGTAATGAAGTATTTTAGTGCAGATTCAGCAGGGTAGGAATTTTTTCTATTTCTCATTAGGGGAAGAATTGAGAGTAGATTAATTTCCAATCCTATTCATATTCTTAATCATGAATATGAGGAAATTGCAATTAGAGTTCCAGTAATTATGGAAAAAAAAAATATAAGCTTATATAGATTTCAGATTAAAAAAAGAAAGATTAGAACTTTCATAAATGGGGTATGAACCCAGTAGCTTAATTAGCTTATTTTTTTTATATTTTAGTATATGAGGTATTTAGGTTTTTGATACCTAGGGAAGTAGTTTAATTCTATTAAATATAATCAGCAAGAGTGGGGTGTTTCACATGTTTAACTCTATCAAAGTTATCCTTTTATCAGGCACCTTACT